CTGGAAGTGGGAGAACTGCTGAAACTGCGTGAAACCCTGACAAGGGTTTATGTACAAAGAACGGGCAAACCCCTATGGGTTGTCTCCGAAGACATGGAAAGAGATGTTTTTATGTCAGCAACAGAGGCCCAAGCTTATGGAATTGTTGATCTTGTAGCGGTTGAATGACAATAGCCTGGATTTCTCGTCAATTCGTGATTTGAAATTACCCCTGCCGAGTTTCATATTAATATTCTATGACTTTTATTTACTATTCTATTGAATAAAAGGAATTCATAATCATGCGGTTAGGATCGATCTAAACCAGCCCATTATGTATATGATTCAACATGCCAACGATTAAACAACTTATTAGAAATACAAGACAGCCAATTAGAAATGTCACAAAATCCCCCGCGCTTCGGGGATGCCCTCAGCGTCGAGGAACATGTACTAGGGTGTATGTGCGACTCGTTCAGATCATGAACTAGAACAAAGGTAACAAAGGAAAGAGAGCAATGTTCGAATATCAACGATCACATAGGATAGAACGGAAAAACGAACTACATTTCCTATCTAAAAATAAGAAAATGGAGCATATCCCTTTTATTGTGTATAAAATTTATGGTTTCTATTGGTGTAAATCCACTCACCTCAATTCAAGATGAGAAGCATTTCTCCATTGGTAGCAAATGGTTATCCATTAAGCGGAGGAAATCTTAGTTAATATAGATCCCTCTTGCAAGAACGGACTAACAGGGTCAGCTACCCAGCCAACCTTCATAATTAAATACCGTTACTGTAGAGGTAGAGCTCGTTGTGAAAGACCTATTACTGGATAATTCATGGGTAGAGCCGAAGAATGTGAACTATACAAGTTAGCAATAACATTGATTAAATGAAGTAAAGGCTCCGGTGTATAGAGAAGACCTCACCGTTTAAGAAGTAACCATAGAAACGATGGAATCCACTATTTCTTTATGATTGTGCTATTTTTTTATTTTTTTAATACCTAGTATAGTACAATTTCGTATTTCGAGGTGAAACGCCTATAAAAAATAAAAAATCGTGGTTGGGAAGGTTATAGTAGCCAAAGCCGTTGGAATTTTTAGTTTATACATTGGAAAAATCCGTTTTGTTATTAATATACTAGGAAAGGGGCAAAAGAATAACTGAAAGAAAGGAACTCTATTAGTTATTCGTGAAAGTTTCATTTATTCAATGACCAGAATTAGACGGGGATATATCGCGCGGAGACGTAGAACAAAAATTCGTTTATTTGCATCAAGCTTTCGGGGGGCTCATTCAAGACTTACCCGAACTATTACTCAACAAAAAATAAGAGCTTTGGTTTCGGCTCATCGGGATAGGGATAGGCAAAAAATAAATTTTCGTCGTTTGTGGATCACTCGAATAAATGCAGCAATTCGTGAAAGGGGGGTATGCTATAGTTATAGTAGATTAATAAACGGTCTGTACAAGAGACAGTTGCTTCTTAATCGTAAAATACTTGCACAAATAGCTATATCAAATAGGAATTGTCTTTATATGATTTCCAATGAGATCATAAAAGAAGTAGGTTGGACGGAATCCACCGGTTAAACGGAGTTGCCCGGAGAATGAACTCCGGGAAGGTGGAATAAAAATGAATAGAATATGATAAAAGTAGTCAAAATAAATATGAATCAACACGTTCAATAAAAAAATTTCTTCTTCCCAGATTATTCTTTTTTTTTCTTACGACACGCGAATCCGAATTCTTGGATTTTTCCAACAAAATATCAATCCCCGTTTGAGTTCGGCTGGGAATTCGAATTCAAGTGAAGAAAAAGTAAACCTATCTTTTTCTGGCTCTAAGACTAGGAGTTCTAGTGGTCGACTCGGTTCTTTCAAATTGTTTCTCATTATTAAGAAAAGGTAACAAAGATAAAATACGAGCTTGTTTTATAGCAATAGTAATTAATCGTTGTTGTTTCAACGTCAATCTATTCACTCGTCTAGATAATATTTTTCCCTGTTCACTAATAAATCGACTAATTAAACTCATGTTTTTATAATCAATTCGATCCCCCGATTGGATCGGGGGCAAACGCCTACGAAAAGATCGCTTGGATTTAAGAAAAGTTCGCTTGGATTTATCCATGGTTTGGTTAGTTTATTTCTTATCCCTAAAATCCTATTTCAGCCATATCTCTAATTAGAATAAAAAAATAGGATTTGGTTTGTTTATAATTATCTTTAACTATGTTAAATATGTTATATATATAATGTCATTTTTTCCGTTTCCTTGTAAGATAAGGGCGCAGGTGCTCGGTTCGATTTATTTCTTTACCTCCCCGTGAATCGTATGTTTGTAACAATATGGACAGAATTTTCGCAACTCCAATCGATTAGGCGTATTGTGCCGGTTCTTTTGAGTAATATATCTGGAAATGCCCGTTGATGCCTTATTAACATTAACGCCGTTTCGAACGCAAGCGGTACATTCCAAAAGAACCGGTATTCGCACATCTTTACCTTTGGCCATGAACCTCCTTTGGATTTTTCATTTACTCAACTCTTCCTCTTTAAATCCGAAACGAAAACGAAGAAAGGAAGGAAAAAACAAAATAGAATTTGTAACTTGCTATCCTCTTATGCAAGATTTCAATACAATAAATATAGCAAATAAGATAGAAAGATTTCTAAACTAGATTTCAAATCACAGTACAGTATGTCATATAAGTATCTTGTATAATACTATTTGCCTAGAACCAAAGTTTGTATTCTACTTCCATAGAAATTGAATACATAGAAATTTCATATTAATGAAATTCCAACTTGAACCCGAGTCTCGCAGCTGTTGAATGCAATTTGATTCTTTCTCTTTCCTCCCTTATTCTAATTATAAAAAAGGGAAAAAAGAGAAAAGAGGGGGGGCTGGTATTTAAGTGTATCTCTAATCTTCTTTATCCCTTCCCACGTCAATAACTAGAATGAAAAAAAGGGGAACGTCAACGCATCCGGGAAAAAACGATTAATCTCTATCAATAAACCTGCCAAAGAACCGAACCATAGAGTACTTAGTACCGGTGCTACGGAAAGATATGTTTTTAGATCTCGCATTGAAAAACCTCCTTCATTTTATTGTAATACAGAAACATATTGAAATGTACAATCATCCAGTAAATAAGATTTACTTTTTGTTAAATACAGAAAAACCGTCCTTTCTTCCCCAATATTCCCCCAAAAGACTCATTTATTTTTCCTAGGGGTTCCATTTTTCATATAGATAGAAGTATTTTATTATTATTATATGTTAAATGAGACCAAAAAGGCGAAATGGACATAAAAATTCTAGATTTTAATAGAGGAGATAACGATGTGGAAAACAAGACAAGAATTCTCTACAATGACACTGTACACCAAAGGAAGGGATGTAGCGCAGCTTGGTAGCGCGTTTGTTTTGGGTACAAAATGTCACGGGTTCAAATCCTGTCATCCCTACCTATTACTGCTCCTTTGACCATTAACGAGGGACTTTTTTGAGATCAATTCACATTGGACTCAATTCACATTGGACATATCATATAGAATCTTTCATTGTTATGATACTATATATGTATGCATACAAGATGTATTGGAGCCAATCCTTTTCTTTACAGTCTTATCTTTTATGATAAGAAAGCGCTCTTAGTTCAGTTCGGTAGAACGTGGGTCTCCAAAACCCGATGTCGTAGGTTCAAATCCTACAGAGCGTGATTCGGATCTTCTTCGATCGAATTCGGCTGAAGCACTAACTGGAACGGCAATCTGAATTTGACCTCCTGGATATTAAAGAAAGGAGGAGGTCAATCAAAAAAAGAGATGTTAATTAATCAAAGGTCCAACTGATCGCCACGCCTGTATTGTAAATATGCAGTTACAAATAATCCAGCCAAAGTAATAGGAATTAAACCTAACACGATTCCAAATAGAAAAACTTCAATCATTTCAATTTGTTTGAAAGGAGAAAAAAAGAGGTAATATCTATACCTAAATATTAATCCGAATTACCATGAATCTCAATGACCAAGAATTGGCAATTGACACGGTAAGTAACTATAAATACACAGAAGTTCGCGGAAAGATTTCCTTTTATGAATTGTGCAATGAATTTCAAATCAGTCGTATCTTGCTCAGACCAATAAATAGAGCTGAGGTTATAGTTAAAGCCGTCAGTAGAAAACCGAAATAACTAGTTATGGTAGGCATCAAGGAGCTAAATGAAATATCTTGTTTTTATACATATATTTATAAAAAAGCACTTACCTGAGTTTCCTTTTGTGAAAAATAGGATATAAAATGAAAAATAGGATATAAAAAAAATACCAATTGAAAGGTTTTGATTGATCTATCATTATAGACAGCACTAACAAGGATAAAGTCACAACTGTATAAAAAGAAATGGATTCATCATCTGTAACATCTACCCATACCGCCAATCAACGAATTCATTCTTGGATAATTTTTCAACTCAACTTATAAACGAATAATAAGATAAATCCATAATAAGAACTGGGTCATTTAATTTCGTTTTAAAACGAAACTCTTTTCGAATCATTATGGAATGAAATTATCAAATTATTCCTCTTTTTATCATTTCTTTTTTTTTTATTGTATCGATTTATTGTATCGAATCAATTTGATATTTTAGAGCGAACAGTAATCTTATAAAACTTTTACTTTGATTTTAACTAACGAAAAAATAGGTGTTTTGGTTGAACTATATTCTAAGACTAGTCATTTCTATTCTCTTTTGCTTTAGAAGTTCTATTTTGTATCTTTCCAGAAATCTGCATTTTTGTAGTTAGGTCAAGAAAGAACCTTCCGATTTCGATCTAATACAATAATGCATGCATTACTATTAGTGATTCCAATTATTTAATTCTTTGTTCTTTTTCGTTTATGGAATAAAATTTGCTATTTTTACTTGTTACTGCACGATTAACCAATTCCTTAACCAATTCCTTAAAAGAAAAAAAGATTCCAACAAAAACCGC